AATGTGGAGCCTGAATTTAAAGGGTTATTTGGATGTGATAAATTTGTAAACTTTACCTACATTATTATGTATAACAGAATTAAACTGTCTCTTTAAGTATCAAAAACTTATGTGCATCTTACACTTAAACATAAAAAAGTAAGCTAAATAAGCTACTGGGTTCATACCCCAATTGTGGAAAATGAAATATTCCTCTTTTTATGAAAAAAACACCAATAAAAACTTTATTTTATATAATATTAATTATGAGAACCATAATATCAATTACAGCAACATCATGATTAGGTGTATGAATAGGATTAGAAATTAATTTATTAAGATTTATTCCATTGATTTCTAACCAATCAATATTCAGTACTAGAAGTATTAAATATTTTATTACACAAACATTAGCATCAATTATATTAATTACATCATTTATTACATTAATAATAAGATTATTTAATCAACATAAAGAAATTATTTATATAATAATAGCTATAAGTATTTTAATAAAAATAGGTGCAGCCCCTATACATTTCTGATTTCCAGAAGTAATAGAATTTTTAGAATGAAAAAATTGTATATTATTAATAACATGGCAAAAAATTGCCCCAATGATTATAATATCATATATTGACATTAATCAATTATTTATAACCGTTATCATCATTATATCAGCAACCGTGGGAGCTATTCTAGGATTAAATCAAATTTCATTACGATTAATCTTAGCTTATTCATCAATTAATCACATAGGATGAATATTGGCAAGTATTCAAACAAGAATAACTAATTGGATACTATATTTCATAGTTTATTCTTTATTAACAATATTAATCTCATTCTCATTCAAATCTAACAATATAAACTTCATTAATGAAATATTTATTAATAAAAATAATCACAAAATTGATAAATTAAATTCAGCTATTGCATTCCTTAGTTTAGGGGGAATACCCCCATTTATTGGATTTCTACCAAAATGAATTCTAATACAAGAACTCATACAAACAAGAATATATTTAACTTCAATAACCTTGATTGTATCATCAACAATTACTTTATATTTCTACATAAAAATGTTTCTATCTGCTGGAATTTTATCATTTAAAGAAAATAAATGATTAAAAAACAACTTTTTTATTAAAAATAAATCACTCATATTAATAAATATGATTTCAACACTAGGTTTAATATTATCACCAATAATCTTAAAATAAGGACTTAAGTTAAATAAACTAATAACCTTCAAAGTTATAAATAAAATATTAATTTTAGGCCTTAGTATATAATTTATACACCTTTAGAATTGCAATCTAAAATCATAATTGAATATAAAACCTGATTAAAAGAGAATACTCTATAAGATGATTTACAATCAACCGCTATTTATCAGCCATTTAATCACAAAATGATTATTCTCTACTAATCATAACGATATTGGAACATTATATTTTATCTTCGGAGCATGGGCAGGTTTAGTAGGAACAGCACTAAGAATAATTATTCGAATAGAACTAAGAGTACCTGGTCACCTAATTAATGATGATCAAATCTATAATGTTGTTGTAACAGCACATGCCTTTATTATAATTTTCTTTATAGTTATACCAATCATAATTGGTGGATTCGGAAATTGGTTAGTACCTCTAATAATCGGGGCACCTGATATAGCATTCCCCCGAATAAATAATATAAGATTTTGACTATTACCCCCTTCATTAATTTTATTAATTTCAAGTAGAATTGTGGATTCAGGAGTAGGTACTGGTTGAACTGTTTACCCCCCACTAGCTGGACCTATTGCACATAGAGGGGCAGCAGTGGATTTAGCCATTTTCTCACTTCATTTAGCAGGTGTAAGATCAATCCTAGGGGCTATTAACTTTATCACAACTACTATTAATATAAAAGCACCTGAAATAAATATAGATCAATTACCATTGTTTGTATGGTCAGTAATAATTACAGCAATTTTATTATTATTATCATTACCTGTTTTAGCAGGAGCTATCACTATACTTTTAACTGATCGAAATATCAATACTTCATTTTTTGACCCAGCGGGAGGTGGGGATCCCATTCTATACCAACACTTATTTTGATTTTTTGGTCATCCTGAAGTCTATATTTTAATTCTACCAGGATTTGGAATAATTTCTCATATTATTAATCAAGAAAGAGGAAAAAATGAATCTTTCGGAACTCTTGGTATAATCTATGCAATAATATCAATTGGTTTAATAGGATTTATCGTATGAGCCCATCATATATTTACAGTAGGAATAGATGTAGACACTCGTGCTTATTTCACATCAGCTACTATAATTATTGCTGTACCAACAGGAATTAAAGTATTTAGATGACTAGCCACCCTTCATGGTACAAAATTTAAAATAACACCAGAATTATGCTGAGCAATAGGTTTTATTTTCTTATTTACAATTGGTGGACTAACAGGATTAATTTTAGCAAATTCATCAATTGATATTATTTTACATGACACATATTATGTAGTAGCACATTTCCATTACGTATTATCTATAGGAGCAGTATTTGCTATTATAGGAGGTATCATTCAATGATATCCTTTAATTACCGGATTATCCATAAACAATAAACTATTAAAAATTCAATTTATATCAATATTTGTAGGTGTAAATTTAACATTTTTCCCACAACACTTTTTAGGGTTAGCTGGAATACCTCGACGTTACTCAGATTATCCAGATTGTTATATATCATGAAATGTATTATCAAGAGTGGGATCAACAATTTCAATAATTAGAATTATAATATTTATTTATATTATATGAGAAAGAATAATTAGAACACGAACAGTTTTATTTAGAACAAATAATAATTCATCAATCGAATGATTACAAAATAATCCACCCGCAGAGCATAGATTCTCTGAACTTCCTATTCTAAATTCATTCTAATATGGCAGAATAGTGCAGTGAACTTAAGATTCAAATATAAAGAATTTCTTTTATTAGAAATGGCTACATGAAATAATATATCTTTACAAAATTCATCATCACCAATAATAGAACAACTTTCATTCTTCCATGATCATACAATATCTATCATTATACTAATTACATTAATAGTAAGATTTATAATAATCAAAATTATTCTTAATAATAAATCCCTACGATATATATTAAGAGGACATACTATCGAAACCATCTGAACTACATTACCAGCAATTGTATTAATTTTCATTGCCATTCCATCACTTCACTTATTATATATAATAGATGATTCAGCAGAAACAAGAATTACTATTAAATCAATTGGCCGTCAATGATACTGATCATATGAATATTCAGATTTTCAAAAAATTGAATTTGATTCATTTATAATTAATGAAGATAGTATAAAGCAAGACTCATTCCGTCTTTTAGATGTTGATAATCGAACTATAGTACCAGTCAATACAAATGTACGTATTCTTACATCAGCTTCTGATGTTCTACATTCATGAACAATTCCTAGATTAGGGGTAAAAATTGATGCCACCCCAGGACGAATTAACCAAAGTACATTTCTAATTAAACGTCCTGGTTTACTATTTGGTCAATGCTCTGAAATTTGTGGAGTTAATCACAGATTTATACCAATCGTAATTGAAGCAGTAAACATTAAATCATTTATCAAATGATTAAAAAATTCAATTTAAGAAATTAGTTAAAAATAATAACTTTAAAATGTCAATTTAAAATTACCGTCAGGTATTTCTTGCATTAGATGGCTGAAAATTAAGCAATGGTCTCTTAAACCAGAATATAGTATACAATTACTTCTAATGAAAATATGCCACAAATAATAAACTTAATATGACTACCACTAATAATTTATTTTTCAATAGCAATAATAATAATAATTATTATCATCTTCAATATAAAAACACCGTTTATTAAAAATAAAAAACATGAAATAAAAAAAAATTTTAAATTCTGATTATGATAACAAACCTATTCTCAAGATTTGACCCCTCAACTAGAAATTCCTTATCAATCAATTGATTAAGAACCTTATTATTTATTATATTAGTACCAATAACATTCTGATTAATTAAATCACGACCAAATATATTAATAGAAATTTTAACAAAAAATATAAATTATGAATTTAACAATATCTTAAATAACAAAAATAAAGGAAGTACCTTATTATTTATTTCTCTATTTATTATTATCATAATTAATAATGTTATAGGACTATTTCCATACATTTTTACAAGATCAAGACATATAGTTATAACATTATCTCTAGCCCTACCAATATGATTAAGATTTAATTTGTTCGGATGAATTAATAAAACCAATCACATATTTGAACATATAGTTCCTTCTGGAACACCAGCAATATTAATACCATTCATAGTATGTATTGAAACTATTAGAACACTAATTCGACCAGGTACACTAGCAATTCGACTAGCTGCAAATATAATTGCAGGGCATCTATTATTAACTCTACTAGGAAATACAGGTAATAAATTAAGAGAAATTATATTAATTGGTATACTTACAATACAAATAATACTATTAGTATTAGAATCAGCAGTATCTCTAATTCAAGCTTATGTATTTTCAGTATTAACTACATTATACTCAAGTGAAATTAACTAATGATAAAATCTTATTCAAATCATCCATTTCATCTAGTAGACTATAGTCCATGACCATTAACAGGAGCAATCGGAGGAATAATAATAACATCAGGACTAGCACAATGATTTCATACAACTAATGCCTCATTAATATATATGGGAATAATAGTACTACTATTAACAATAATTCAATGATGACGGGATATCACACGAGAAGGAACCTATCAAGGTATACACACAAAAAATGTATCAACGGGATTACGATGAGGAATAATCATATTTATTGTATCAGAAGTATTATTTTTCATATCATTTTTTTGGGCATTCTTTAATAGAAGTCTAGCAGCTAATGTAGAATTAGGAACAATATGACCACCAATAGGGATTGAACCTTTTAATCCTATAAACATTCCATTATTAAATACAATTATCCTATTATCATCAGGAATTACAGTAACATGATGTCACCATTCATTAATAGAATCTAATAAAACTCAAGCCATACAAAGACTTACTTTAACAGTAATTCTAGGTATTTATTTTACCATACTACAAGCATATGAATATATAGAAGCACAATTTTCAATCGCAGACTCAGTATACGGAACAACATTTTTTATAGCAACAGGATTCCATGGTATTCACGTAATTATTGGAACAACATTCTTAGCAACATGTTTAACACGACATATTTGAGAACATTTCTCAGCTTCACATCATATTGGATTTGAAGCAGCAGCTTGATATTGACACTTCGTAGATGTAGTATGATTATTTTTATATATTTCAATTTACTGATGAGGTAGATATTTTTCTAGTATATAAGTACATTTGACTTCCAATCAAAAAGTTTGAATCATCAAGAAAAATAATCTCAATAATAACTATCACTTTTTTAATCTCTTTAATCTTACCTATAATTATAATGATATTATCTATAATAATTTCAAAAAAAACAATTTCAGATCGAGAAAAATCATCCCCATTTGAGTGTGGATTCAATCCTAAAACACATGCTCGATTACCATTTTCAATTCAATTTTTCTTAATTAGAATATTATTCCTTATTTTTGACGTTGAAATTGCATTAATTATCCCGTTAATCCCCATTATAAAAACATCAAGAATCAAATTTTGATGAATTTCAACTAGAGCTTTTATTATTATCCTATTAGTAGGAATCTATTATGAATGAAATCAAGGAATATTAAAATGAGCAACTTAGGGTTATAGTTAAATATAACATTTGATTTGCACTCAAAAAGTATTGATAAGTCAATTTACCTTTAATAAGAAGCTAATAGCATTCAGTTTCGACCTGAAAGAATGGTAAAATACCCTTATTATTAACTGAAGCCAAAAAGAGGCATATTATTGTTAATAATATCACTGAAAATAATTCCAGTTAAAGAAATATAAGATGTATACTAAAGCTGCTAACTTTAAGTAATAGCGGTTAAATTCCGTTAATATTTCTATTTATGTAGTTTATATAAAACATTACATTTTCACTGTAAAAATAATAGAAATATTCCTAAATATTTAAGGGATCAAAATCCTCTTTTGTATCTTCAGCACAAAGTTCTAATAAACTACTTAAATATTAAATCATAAAAAATAGTAATATAAAAAATAAAGAAAACATTATTAAATAAGTTTTAAAATTATAATCAAATAAGTTCAAATATTGTTTAATAAAATATATAAAAAAATTATAAATACCTTGAGCACCATAATATTCCAATCAACCATAATCTATAAATGATGTATATAAACCCCCAATTACTAAAACATTATAACTAATTAATTTAGTTCTAATAATAGGTATAAATCATATTAAACCAAAAAAATCATTAATAAAAAAAGGATTACAAAAATTTTTCATATTAAAATATAATAAAGACAACAAATAACCAAAATATAAACCCAATAAAACAACTACCATAGTTAACATTTTTAAACTAAATGGTAAATAAACACAAAACGGTACAGGAAAAATCAATCAAGATAATAAAGAACCCCCTAATACAGTAAATAATAATAAAAAAAACATACCAACATTTATATCACGACCAACATTAAAATTAAATAAAGTATTAAAAGAAAAAGGCTTAATTAATGAATAATAAAGTAAACGAAATGAATATATTGTTGTTAACCCAGTAGAAAAAAAAAATAAAAAATAAATAATTAAATTAATTGACCCAAACGAACTAAGTTCTAAAATCAAATCCTTAGAATAAAAACCTGACAAAAAAGGAAATCCACAAAGTCTTAAATTAGCAATATTCAAACAAGCAGAAGTGTAAGGTATAAATAAAGTTAAAGAACCCATATAACGAATATCCTGATTATCAAATAAACTATGGATATAACAACCAGCACATAAAAAAAGTAAAGACTTAAATAAAGCATGAGTTAATAAATGAAAAAAACTCATTAAAGGATAACCAAATCCTAAAATTCCTATTATTAAACCTAACTGTCTTAATGTAGATAAAGCAATAATTTTCTTCAAATCAAATTCATAATTAGCTGCAATCCCTGATATTAATATAGTTAGACAACCAACTAACAACAAAATAGAATTTATTTTTCTAAAAAACAGTATTGGACTAAAACGAATTAATAAATATACACCTGCAGTAACCAGAGTAGAAGAATGGACTAAAGCAGAAACAGGAGTAGGAGCAGCTATAGCTGCAGGAAGTCAGGCTGAAAAAGGAATCTGAGCACTTTTAGTTATACCAGCAACCATAACCATTAAACAAATAACACTATAATTATAAGAACTAAAAAAATAATCATAATAATAAATATAATTTCAACTCCCAAAATTTAATATTCAAGAAATAGATAATAAAATTAAAACATCACCCACACGATTACTTAAAGCTGTCAACAACCCTGCATTAACAGATTTAACGTTCTGATAATAAATTACTAAACAATAAGAAACCAAGCCTAAACCATCCCACCCTAATAAAATTCTAATTAAATTAGGACTAATAATTAAAAACATTATAGATAAAACAAATAAAGATACTAAAATAATAAAACGATTAAAATTAACATCACCATATATATAATCATTACTATAATACAAAACTATAGAAGAAATAATTAAAACAAAACTTATAAAAATTAAAGATATCCAATCTAAAATAATAGCTATAATAATTATAGAAGAATTAAATGAACAAATTTCCCACTCAATCAAAAAAGATATATCTTGACCTAAAAAAAATAAACTCATAATAAAAAAAAATAAACCACCAATTAAAAAAAATAAAGAAGAAATATAAAAATTATTTAACATATAGGCCTAAAGTGAAATTTCACATCGTTAAATCCACAAATTAAAGTTTTAATTAAACTATATAAGCTATAAATAATAATCACAACACATAAATATAATATTTAAAGGAAATCAATGAAGAAAAATTAAATGAAACTCAATTAAATAACAAGAAGAAACTCTATATAAACCAGAATAAAAACAACCATGTTGACTAAAACTATATAAATATAATCTATAAACACATCTAAAGAATGATAAAAAAAAAAGAAAAAATATCGTATAATAAGAATAACTAATTAAGCCATTTAAAAGTCTAATTTCACCAATTAAATTCAAACTAGGGGGAGCCGATATATTACAAGCACTCAATATAAATCATCATAATCTTATTCTAGGTATATAAGAAATCATACCCTTATTTAAAATAAATAAACGTCTTCCTAAACGTTCATAAGAAATATTTGATAAACAAAATAAACCAGATGAACAAAGACCATGTCCTAACATCATAATAATAGAACCATAATATCCTCAAACATTCATAGAAAAAAGACCAGAAATAACTAATCTTATATGAGATACAGAAGAATAAGCAATTAACATCTTTAAATCTAACTGACGCAAACAAATTAAACTAACCATTAAACCCCCATATAAAGATAATAAAATAATATAAAAATTAAAATTTAGAGAATAAAAAACTATACATTTAAAAACACGAATAAGCCCATAACCCCCTAGTTTCAACAAAACACCAGCCAAAATTATAGAACCAGAAATAGGGGCCTCAACATGAGCTTTAGGAAGCCATAAATGAAATATATATATAGGCAACTTAATTAAAAAAGCTAAAATTATAGCCAAATAAAAATAAACCCCACCAAATAAATCAAAAAATAAATAATAACAAAGACCACCAATATGCCCTTCCATCCACAAAATACAAGACAATAATGGTAATGAAGCTGCAACAGTATAAAAAATTAGATATATAGATGCTCTAACACGTTCAGGCTGATATCCTCATCCTAAAATCAATATTAAAGTTGGAATCAAACTAAACTCAAAAAACAAATAAAAATTAAATAAATTAATAACAGAAAATGAAACATACAAAGACAATATTAATAATAAAACAATTAATATAAAAATATCAGAAAAATAAAAAGAAAACTTAATAGAACAACTTGACATAATTATTAATGAACAAATCCAAAATTTTAATAAAATTATTAATCAAGAAAAAAAATCAACCCCTATACCAAACCCTAAGTTAGTAACAAAAAATTTAAAATCCCCAAAAAAAATAAATATAAAAGACAAAAAAAAAAATCAAAATTGAACTGCCCATCAAGAATTTAATAAAGATAAAGGGATTATAAATAATAAAGAAAAAATAAATATTAACATACAAATAAAGAAGAACTAAATACATAATCATTCCCACAACTACGCACTAGTCTAACTAATACAGAAAGACCTAACGCACCTTCACAGACAGAAAGAATTAAAAAAATAATCAAAAAATAATCTTCATAATTTAAAAATCTTAAATATAAAAATACATAATAAAAAATAGATAAAACCATACATTCCAGTCCCAACAACATCAAAAGCAGATGCTTACGAAAAGAAGAAAAAATATATAAACCACTTAAAAAAATCATAAAAAAAAATAATAATATCAAAGAAATCAGTTTTAATAGTTTAAATATAAACATTGGTCTTGTAAATCAAAATTGAATTCAATATTCTTAAAACTTCAGAAGAAGAGTTATTACCCTATCTTTAAACCCCAAATTTAATATTTTTTAAACTATCCTCTGTATGAAAATAATTATTACTATATCAACTATATTAAGAATAATATTTATAAATATAAAACAACCAATACAAATAATTATTATTATTTTAATACAAACCTTATTCACCGTGTATATAATAAGAATGAAAACAAAATCATCATGATTCACATATATATTATTAATTATTTTTATCGGAGGAATAATAGTACTTTTTATTTATATTACCAGAATTACACCCAATGAACAAAACAAAAGAAATATAAGAATTATTATTATAATAACAATTCTTATTAGAACAATTATACTAATAATAAAAAATACAAAAATCAACAACAATGAAACAACAAATATAGATACAATAAATATATTAAAAACAGAACAACTTATATTAAATAAAATCTTCAATATACCTATATATATATTAACTATTATAATAATAATTTATTTATTTATCGCACTAATCGCAGTAAATAAAATTTCCAACATAAAAAAAGGACCTCTACGAAAAATAAGCTAATGAAAAACCCCTTACGAAAAAATCACCCCCTAATTAAAATTATTAATAATTCATTAATAGATTTACCTACACCAATAAATATTTCAATATGATGAAATTTTGGATCACTATTAGGAATATGTTTAATAATTCAAATTATTACAGGACTATTTTTAGCAATACATTATACAGCAGATATTGAAATAGCATTTAAAAGTGTGATTCACATCTGCCGAGATGTAAATAACGGATGACTCATCCGAACATTACATATAAACGGAGCATCAATATTTTTTATCTGTTTATACTTACATGTAGGACGAGGATTATACTACAATTCCTTCTTATTAAAAGAAACATGAACTGTAGGAGTAATTATCTTATTTATAACTATAGCAACAGCATTTATTGGATATGTTCTACCCTGAGGACAAATATCATTTTGAGGAGCTACTGTAATTACAAACTTATTATCAGCAATTCCATATATAGGAAATCAAATTGTTCAATGAATCTGGGGAGGATTTGCTGTAGACAACCCCACACTATCACGATTTTTTTCATTACACTTTATTTTACCATTCATAATTGCCGCATTAACTATAATCCACTTACTTTTCCTTCATCAAAGAGGGTCAAATAACCCATTAGGAATAAATAGAAATTCAGAAAAAATCCCATTCCATCCATTTTTTTCAATTAAAGATTCAATTACAATACTATTATTAATAATAGTATTAATATTAATTTCACTAATATACCCATATATTATAGGAGACCCTGACAATTTTATTCCAGCTAATCCGTTAGTTACACCACCCCACATTCAACCAGAATGGTATTTTCTATTTGCCTATGCCATTTTACGATCTATCCCTAATAAATTAGGGGGAGTAATTGCACTAGTAATATCAATTGCAATCACATTAATTATACCATTTTACAATAAAGCAAATTTCCAAGGAAACCAATTTTACCCTATTAATCAAATTATATTTTGGACTATAGTAACTACAGTAATCTTATTAACATGAGTAGGAAAACAACCAGTAGAAGAACCCTATATCACCACAGGACAAATCTTAACAATAATATATTTTACATTTTTCATAATAAATACATGAATTAATAAAATATGAGACCAAACCATTATATAGTTAATAAGCTATAACAGCATATGTTTTGAAAACATAATTCTAGAAGTTTAAATCTTCTATTAACTTTTCTATTTTTTATTAAAAAATAAAAAATAAAATTTTCAACCCAAAGAAAAAAAATAAATAATTTAATGCAACAGGCAAAAACCCCCTTCAAGCCAAATACATTAATTTATCATAACGATAACGAGGTAAAGTACCCCGAACTCATAAGAAAGAAAAGGAAATAAAAGATATTTTAAGAAAAAAAAATAAAGAATCATAATCACCCCCAAAAAAAAATAATACAATCATAAATCTTATAAAAATAATTATAGCATACTCAGCTAAAAAAATTAAGGCAAAACTTACGCCCCCGTACTCAACATTAAAACCTGAAACCAATTCAAATTCACCTTCCGCAAAATCAAAAGGGGTACGATTAGTCTCAGCTAAACAAGAACAATAAAAACAAAGAAATAAAGGAAAACAAATAATTACAAACCAAATATCATAATAAATAAAAATACCCATATTATAACAACCCGATAAAATAAATACAGATAATATAATAATAGATAAACTTACTTCATAAGAAATAGTTTGAGCAACAGATCGTAAAGAACCTAATAAAGAATAATTAGAATTTGAAGACCAACCAGCAATTATTAACCCATAAACACCCAATCTTATTACACACAAAATAAATAAAAACCCCAAATCCAATGAACAAAAAAAAGTAACATAAGGAAATACTAACCAAATAAATAAAGCCAAAAATAATCTAAAAACTGGAGAAAAATAATATAATATATAATTAGAGATATGAGGTAAAACTTGCTCTTTAGAAAATAATTTAATAGCATCACCAAAGGGTTGTAAAATACCTCAATAACCTACCTTATTAGGACCCTTGCGAATCTGAATATAACCTAAAACTTTACGCTCCAATAAAGTTAAAAAAGCAACGCTTAATAAAACCATTAATATAATTAAAATAAAATTCAAAAAAAACAAAAAAAAATCAATAATATAAATTACTATTTGTAATATAATACATCAATAGATCCTAAATCTAACGCATAATTCTGCCAAAATAGTAATAATAATCAATTCAAATAAAATAATCAAAATTAACGGTCCTTTCGTACTAGAAAATATAATAAAATTTTTGGATAGAAACCAACCTGGCTTACACCGGTCTGAACTCAGATCATGTAAGATTTTAATGGTCGAACAGACCAACTAAATTAAGCACCTTCACCTAAAAAATAATCTTAATCCAACATCGAGGTCACAATCTATCTTGTCAATAAGAACTCTCAAAGATAATTGCGCTGTTATCCCTAAGGTAATTTTATCTTTATATCAATAATATAAGATCATAAAAAACATAAATCAATGATAAAAATAATGAATAGTTTAATTATTATTCACATCACCCCAACAAAACTAACAATAAAATTAATTATTAACAACTTAACCCAAAATAATAAAATATTTAAAATCAAACTCTATAGGGTCTTATCGTCCAAAAAAAAAATCCCAGCCTTTTAACTAGAAAGTAAAATTATAAAAATATAATAGAGACAGTATATTTCTCGTCAAACCTTTCATTCCAGTATACAATTAATATACTAATGATTATGCTACCTTTGCACGGTCAAAATACCGCGGCTCTTTAATAAATCAGTGAGCAGGCACGACCTTTAATAAAAACTAAAAGAGATGTTTTTGATAAACAGGCGGAAACATAATAAACTTGCCGAATTCCTTTAATATATATATATATAAATATAAATATAAAACACAAAAATTATACTAATTCAATCATTATTAATAGACATAAAACATTAAAATCCATATTCTAATAATAAAATTAAATAAAATAAAAAATAATTAATTAACTAATTAAACTAAAACGCAATTAAAACAATGGCTGATTTCAAGCCTAAGAAAAAAAAAATTAAAAACAAAATTATAATAAAATTTAAAGCTTAACCCTTAAACCATACAAATAAATTAAAAATTAAATATAAACTAATTTAATTTAAAATAAATTTAAAATTAAATTTAATCTTAGAAAACTAGATATATTAAGATACGAATAGAATATCACTACCATATTAAAATTCAAAATCATTATGAAACATAAAAAATCATATTAAAATAAATCATCCTAATTCGAGAAAAAATAATAAAACAAATTTATTTAATCGACCCTGACACAAAAGGTAAAATAATAAAAATTTTTATAAAATAATAACAAAAAATCATTTACATTAAAAATATACTATAACTGAAAATAAGTATTTCAAAATAAATTACTAAAAAAAACATAAAAAAAACTACTTTAATAAAAATATTATAAAACAAATAAAAAAAAATTATTATATAATAATCGAGAACTTCTGAATCACACAAAAAAATTTTTCAACGTAAACGAAAACAACATTAATTAAATCTCGATAATCCAGATTCACTTTCCAGTAAATCTACTTTGTTACGACTTATCTCAAATAAATGAGAGCGACGGGCGATATGTACACAATTTAGTACTAATTCAGATTTAATAAATATTAAAACTTACTAATAAATCCACCTTCAATTTAATATTTAAAAAAAATATCCATATAAATTAAATTATTGTAACCCATTAACCACTTATTTATAAGCTGCACCTTGACCTGAAATAAATTTTAATAAAAAAAAATGAAAATATTATCTATAAATATTCTGATAACGGAAATATACAAACAATATAAAATAAGCTGTGCAAATCGTGTAACATCATTCACGAAACAGGTTCCTCTAAAAAGATAAAATGCCGCCAAATTCTTTAAGTTTCAATTAACAAAATACTACCCTGACAAAAATATTAATCTAAAATAATAGTGGTATCTAATCCTAGTTTAAAAAATAGCTTAAACAGAAAAAAAAATATCAAGCATAAAATAAATTAATAATATTCCACCAAATATTAAAATAAAAAAATACAAAAAATAATAACTACCACCAAAAAAGTTAATCTTGAGAATCAACGTATAACCGCGGCTGCTGGCACGACATTTACCTTCTCTAAATGAATTACTGAATCAAAAATAACTTAATATTCAAATATAAATACTACATAAATAAATATTTAATAAATAAATATGTATATAAAACATACAAAAAAACTAACATAAAGCAAGAATAAAACTTTATTAAAGAAGAATAAAAAATAAAATATAAAATACCTCAAAACAAAAACGTATAAAAAAAAGAAACAACTTATTATTATTTTATAATAAATACAAAAAAAGTAAACAAATAATAATAAAAATAAACTCAAAAATAGAAAAAGAAAACACGTTTTTCATCCTATACCATTACATGAACTACATAAACCAAAAAAAATATAAAACAACAAAATTAACTCAAATTGAATTAAGATCAATTAATGTTAATTTACAATAATCAATTAAAATAAAAAACAAGTTTAAGTAGTCCAAAATCGAAACATAATCAATTAGTACTCATAGATGATGATCAATTAAAAAAAAGAAAAACCTAAAAAAAAATAAAAACCATATTCAAATAGAAAAAAACAGAAACCAATAATATTTTGTTTCTAATAAAAATTAAAATTTTAAATAAATTATTCAATTAAACACAATTTATTAAATAACTTTAACACAATAAATTAAAGATAAACAAAATTAAAGAAAAATATGACATTAAATGTTCTTTTCTTAACATTAAAAGAACTTTTGTTTGGTAAGTGTGTACTTAAGTTCCTGAAAAT